TAAGGTCTATGAATCATCTCATAAAACGTAGTGTAATAAAGCATCAATACGGATTGATTCATAATTAGCTGAATATATTCATAAAACAAACAAATCAAGAGCCTCGAGTCAATAAAAACTGAGAAGGTTGACTCAAGAACAAATTTCATTGGGGGCTCCATTGTAGAATTCAGACCTAACCATTAATCGAGAGGCGATGGGAACGACGGAACCTGTGAATACATAAGATTCCATTAAAAACGAATCCTAAGGATTCATTGGGTAGGATGGCGGAACGCACCAAGGACCAATCCATTTATTCTGAGGGGTCATCGGCTAACCCTAAATCTGAAATAGATATTGAAAGAGTAAATATTCGCCCGCGAATATTTTGATTTTATTGGATTTATAAATTTTGGCCAATCCGATATGATAATAAAAGGCAAAACAAAAGAAAGACTCATTATAACAATAACATTAGAACAAAAAAACATTATCTATTTATCTATTTAGATATTATATAGATAGCAAGAATTGTCTAGAATCTATAATCTAAATAGAATACATGTTTAGTTCTATATCAAAACAAGCTATACAAATTTCCAATAGACCCATAGAAATATATGTATATTCTTTTTTAATCGTTTCATTCGTGAGGAGCTGGATGAGAAGAAACTCTCATGTCCAGTTCTGTAGTAGAGATGGAATTGAGAAACAACCATCAACTATAACCCCAAAAGAACCAGATTCCGTAAACAACATAGAGGAAGGATGAAAGGCATATCCTACCGAGGTAATCATATTTGCTTCGGTAGATATGCTCTTCAGGCACTTGAACCCGCTTGGATCACATCTAGACAAATAGAAGCAGGGCGGCGGGCAATGACACGAAATGCCCGCCGCGGCGGAAAAATATGGGTACGCATATTTCCAGACAAACCAGTTACAGTAAGACCTACAGAAACGCGTATGGGTTCGGGAAAGGGGTCTCCCGAATATTGGGTAGCTGTCGTTAAACCAGGTAGAATACTTTATGAAATGGGAGGAGTCGCAGAAAATATAGCCAGAAAAGCGATTTCAATAGCGGCGTCAAAAATGCCTATACGAACTCAATTTATTATTTCGGGATAAAATAAGAATGTAGAACCAAAGGAAAGGGGTCTTTGGGATGAAAAAAAAAAAAACAATTGCAATTGTAGGTTTCTTTTTTTTTTTTTTGACAAACAATATTTCTTTTTTTTTTACTTCGACTTTTGCACCACTGAAAGAACAGAAAAAAAAAAATGATATGATTCAACCTCAAACCCATTTGAATGTAGCGGATAACAGCGGGGCCCGCGAATTGATGTGTATTCGAATCATAGGAGCTAGTAATCGACGATATGCTTATATTGGTGACGTTATTGTTGCTGTAATCAAGGAAGCAGTACCAAATACACCTTTAGAAAGATCAGAAGTGATCAGAGCTGTAATTGTACGTACTTGTACAGAACTCAAACGTAAGAACGGTATGATAATACGATATGATGATAATGCTGCGGTTGTCATTGATCAAGAAGGAAATCCAAAAGGAACTCGAATTTTTGGTGCGATTGCCCGGGAATTGAGACAGTTAAATTTCACTAAAATAGTTTCATTAGCACCTGAGGTATTATAAAACGAGACCGTGATAGAGTTAGTTATAGTATTTGAATGAAATAGATTCATTAATAGATTGTGTCTCACGCATATACCTTTTATAAAAATATTTAATAATTCTAAATATCTAAATAAAAAAAAAAAAAAGAGAAAAAAGAACATGTTGATTAGATCAAAAGTCAGGGGAAACAATCATTTTAGTTTATCATGGGTAAAGATACTATTGCTGACATAATAACCTCTATACGAAATGCTGACATGAATAGAAAAGGAACGGTTCGAATACCATCTACTAACATCACCGAAAACATTGTTAAAATACTTTTACGAGAAGGTTTTATTGAAAACGTGAGGAAACATCGGGAAAGCGACAAATATTTTTTGGTTTTAACTCTACGACATAGAAGAAATAGGAAAGGGTCCTATAAAACTCTTTTTAATTTAAAGCGGATCAGTAGACCCGGTCTACGAATTTATTCTAATTATCAACGAATTCCTAGAATTTTAGGCGGGATGGGGATTGTAATTCTTTCTACTTCTCGAGGTATAATGACAGACCGAGAGGCCCGATTCGAAAAAATTGGCGGAGAAATTTTGTGTTATATATGGTAATCTTTCTGATATCCGAATTATATGAGGAACTTCCATACATATTTGTGAAATGTGAAAAAAGAGAGAAAACGGACAGATTTCTAATATAACTCCTCCTACATTAGTTAATACGTCAAGGGGATTTGACTTTGTATCTAGCATAAAATAAAAAAAAAAAGGATTCATGAAGATTTAATTACTAAATAACTTCCCAATAGTATGCTCTAGGTTCGTTTAGATTCTAATTCTAGGTTATGTTTCAGGAAGGGTTCGACGGAGTATACTACCAGGAGATAAAATAAAGTAAAAATGGAAGTAAATCGTTTTGATTCAACCAGAGAGCATCTAATTTATAGACTCCGGAACAACGATTCGAATGATTAGGCAGTTTTTTCAATTTCAACATTCCTTTTATGGGAATACAATTCGAAGTTCAAAATTTCAGGAAAACCCATTTTCTTCCAATAAATAGATTCAGAATTAAGTTAAGGAATGACAAATATGAAAATAAGGGCCTCCGTTCGTAAAATTTGTGAAAAATGTCGACTGATTCGTAGGCGAAGACGAATTATAGTAATTTGTTCCAACCCAAGACATAAACAAAGACAGGGATAATCTTTCAAAAAACAAAAAAAAAGGGGGGGGCTCCAGAAAGGACCAGATGTACAAATCCAAAATATTATATAAATTTATATAATCAAATAATTATATAAGAAATATAATTATATAAGAAATAGCTAAAATAGAAATAATATTAATAAAATAATATTAAAGAATATAGAATAGAAAGAATCTGTTTTGACATGAAATGGATATATCCATATATCTCTGACTTATATTTATGAGATAATAAAATATGGCAAAACCTATACCAAGAACTAGTTCACGTAGGAATGGGCGTATTAGTTCACGTAAGAATGCGCGTAGAATACCAAAGGGAGTTATTCATGTTCAAGCTAGTTTCAACAATACCATTGTGACTGTTACGGATGTACGAGGTCGGGTGATTTCTTGGTCCTCCGCCGGTACTTGTGGCTTCAAAGGTACAAGAAGGGGGACACCATTTGCCGCTCAAACCGCAGCAGGAAATGCTATTCGGACAGTAGCGGATCAAGGTATGCAACGGGCAGAAGTCATGATAAAAGGTCCCGGTCTCGGAAGAGATGCGGCATTAAGAGCTATTCGTAGAAGTGGTATACTATTAAGTTTCATACGGGATGTAACCCCTATGCCACATAATGGCTGTAGGCCCCCTAAAAAAAGACGTGTGTAAAAATAAACATTAAAGAGATTTCAAGAGAAATAAATAATTCAAGGATTTTATCAAAATATATTACTATGGTTCGAGAGAAAGTAAGAGTATCTACTCGGACACTACAGTGGAAGTGCGTTGAATCAAGAGCAGACAGTAAACGTCTTTATTATGGACGCTTTATTCTGTCTCCACTTATGAAAGGTCAAGCTGATACAATAGGCATTGCGATGCGAAGAGCTTTGCTCGGAGAAATAGAGGGAACATGTATCACACGTGCAAAATCTGAGAAAATACCCCATGAATATTCGACCATAGTAGGTATTCAAGAATCGGTACATGAAATTTTAATGAATTTAAAAGAAATTGTATTGAGAAGTAATCTGTATAGAACGCGGGACGCGTCCATTTGCGTCAAGGGTCCTGGATATGTAACTGCTCAAGACATTATTTTACCACCTTCTGTGGAAATCGTTGATAATACACAACATATAGCTAACCTAACAGAACCCATTCATTTTTGTATTGGATTACAAATTGAGAGGAATCGTGGATATCGTATAAAAACGCCAAATAACTTTCAAGACGGAAGTTATCCTATAGATGCTGTATTCATGCCTGTCCGAAATGCAAATCATAGTATTCATTCTTATGTGAATGGAAATGAAAAACAAGAGATACTTTTTCTTGAAATATGGACAAATGGAAGTTTAACTCCCCAAGAAGCACTTTATGAAGCCTCCCGTAATTTGATTGATTTATTTATTCCTTTTTTACATGCAGAAGAAGAAAACTTACATTTAGAAAACAATCAACACAAAGTTACTTTACCCCTTTTTACTTTTCATGATAGATTAGCTAAACTAAGGAAAAATAAAAAAGAAATAGTATTGAAATATATTTTTATTGACCAATCAGAATTGCCTCCCAGGATCTATAATTGTCTCAAAAGGTACAATATACATACATTGTTGGACCTTTTGAATAAGAGTCAAGAAGACCTTATGAAAATTGAACATTTTTGCATAGAAGATGTAAAACATATATTGGACATTCTAGAAATAGAAAAGCATTTTGCATAAATTTGAAATCCATTGGATTTTTTCATCTTTTTTTTAGAAAAAAAAAAGATGAAAATGTGGGTTTTTGAATCTTTAGCACAAATCCATATACGCGGAATAGCTTCAAATGAATTGAATAGATGTATCTAGGGATTATTCGCTTCAAAGTGAATTCTCCCTAGATACACGCGTCATGATATTTTATTTCACAATTAAATCAGTTTAAAAAAGACCTAAAGTTAGGGATTTATCAATAGGTAATGTTGCTCCAATACCCAACCAAAGGGCTACTGCGGTACCAATCAAAAATACGGTTGTCGCTACTGGACGACGAAATGGGTTTTGGAATTTATTAACATTCTCCAAAAAGGGTACTGTTAATAATCCCGCGGGTACCGAAACCATTAAAAGAACACCCAATAACTTATTAGGCACTGTACGAAGTATTTGAAATACGGGAAAGAAATACCATTCGGGCA